ATTAGTCAACATTTATATCTTTCGATACAACAACAAGATCTTATTTGTAACAAGTAGTTTTCTTGGTTGGTTAATTGGTCACATTTTTTTCATGAAATGGGTTGGATGGGTAGTATTCTGGATACGGCAAAATCCTTCTATCATAGCAATGCCGCGTATAGGTAGAAGGCACGCTAGATCAAATAAGTACCTTGTGGCAGACTTGAGAACTTCTATGGGTCGAATTTTGAGTATTCTCTTATTTATCACCTGTGCCTACAATTTAGGCGGAATACCCTCGCCTATTTTCACTAAGAAACTGAAGGAAAACTCAAAAAAAAAAAAAGAAATGGGGGAAAGTGAGGAAGAAACAGATGTAGAAATAGAAACCACTTCCGATTCCGAAGAGATCCAAGTGGATGAAGAGGAAAAAACAAAGGAGAAATTTGAAAAACCTATTGTGACTCTTCTTTTCGATTATAAACGATGGAATCGTCCATTGCGATATATAACAACCAATCAACCTGCAAATGCTGTAAGAAACGAAAACGAAATGGCACAATATTTTTTTGCTACATGCCTAAGTGACGGAAAACAAAGAATCTCTTTTACATATCCACCCAGTTTGTCAACTTTTTTTGAGATGATACAAAAAAGGTGGTTTTTAGACACGACAGAAACAAGATCCTCGGAAGAACTATATAATCGTTGGGTTTCTACCAACGAACAAAAAAGAAAGAGCCTAAGCAACGAATTTATCAAGCGAATTGAAGCTCTAGACAAGGGTTCTCTTGATGATGTACTTGAAAAAAGGACTAGATTGTACAATGATGGGACTGAGCAAAACTGCTTACCAAAAGTGTATGATCCTTTTTTGAGCGGACCCCACCGTGGAACAATTAGAAATTTCGATTTGGACTCAAGCATCAACAATCCTTTAAACAACCCGATAGAAGATTCCCTAACAAGCATGTGGAATAAGCTTAAGCTTCAAGATATCCTTCCTAATGATTTCCGAGAATTTGAAGATCAAGAAAACAAAAAAAGTGAAGATCAACAACAAAAAGAATATCAATATCAAAGTGCATTAAGTGCATTTGAAGACGAAGATAAAGAATATCAAAGTGCATTTGAAGATGAAGATCGAGAAATTCGAAGTGAATTTGCAGGGGAACCAAGGCCTAATACGGCTTTGAATTTAAACGAAAATGATGAAATCGAAAATGATGAAATTGAAAACCTTGAAATTGCAATCGAAAACTTTGAAATCGAAAAAAAGGTTCCTCGATGGTCATACAAATTGAACGTGGATTGGGGGGATTTGGAAAACGAGCCAAAAGACAATGAAGAAGAGGAAAATCAGGCTTATGATATTTGTTCACCAGAAGTAAGACGCGTAGTCATTTATACTGAGAAAGAGACTGAGAACGAGACTGAGAACGAGACTGAGAAAGAGACGGAGACTGGTGCGAATGCTAGGACTATCGAAAAAAATACTAAGACTACTACTGACGAAGATAAGACAGATAAAACTGCCGAGAATGCTCGGACTATCGAAAATCCTAAGACTACTACTGACGAAGATAAGACAGATAAGACTGCCGAGAATATTAAGACTCCTACTGAAGAAGATAAGACAGATAAGACTGCCAAGAATGCTCGGACTATTGAAAATCCTAAGAATACTATTAAGGATAAGGAAGATAAGAAGGAGGAGGAGGAACCGGAAGAAATTGCTTTGCTTTCCTATAAAGTTCTTTCATTTAACCATCCATCCAGTTTATCAACTCAACGACAACGAAGACAGAGATTACCTTTTAGTAAAACTGAGATTTGTCTAATTATATTAGGAATGGCTATCTCTTGTTCTACGGAATCAGAGGATGTCAATCAAAATATTGCCTCCTTTTGGCGACAATGTTTCATACTCGGGCTGGGACTTGGCTTATGTTGGCATTGCTCCACGGAGTAGGCTTATTCTTTTTCTTTCTGTTCTCATCGAAAAATAAAGTAAAAGAAAACGTCACTATAGCTATAGCCTTGCTATAGCTATAGTAAGTAGTAAATTACTAAAAAAAAGAAAAATGGATAAATAAAATAAATAAAAGAAAAGATAAGAAGAAATTCGACCGCCCCCCATATATTTTATCCCCTCTCCTACAAAGAAACTTATAACACCAACCCCGTTTGTAATTCCATCAATTACCCCTCTATCAAAAAAAGACATTTGTTCTGCTAACCTTCTTATGCCACTAATAAAGATAGTTTTATAAAAAGCTTCAATATAAGCACAATTATATGACCAATTATAGAGAATATTGATTTTTTGGTCCCAGAAGAGTCTTTTAGGCCCCGTTTTCATAAATAAATTCATTAAGCCAAAATTATGAAAAGATGAATAAACAGGCCTATATAAAAGAGACGCTATAAATATTCCAAAAAAGGCTATACTTACTGAAAAAAATGCATTTGTGACAAATTCATACCAATCCATAGAATTGTTTGAATTTGACTGTAAAAAAGTTATCGTCGGAGCTAACCATTTTGATAATATATCAAAATAGACTTCCTTTTGATCAAAAGGAATTCCTATGGATCCGATGAAACAAGTAAATAAAACCAATACAATAAGTGGAAATAGCATTGTATTGTCCGATTCCTGGGGATAGATTGAATTTTTTTTATTGGAAAAAAGAGTAATAGTAAAAAGAGGTCGCATCACATTTCTTGCATTCCCATGAATTGGATACCCTTTTTTCAAAAAAAGGGAAACGCTTTCAATATTATTTATTGTTGATAAAAGCAAATTTTCTTTTATCAATTTCAATCCATCTTTACCCCATATAGATAGTGAGTAGAACGAGCTATTTTTTTTGCCGTTAAAATTTTGAAAATAAACGTTTAAATGCCCCTCAAAAGTCAGTAAATACATTCGAAACATATAAAATGCAGTTAAACCCGCCGTGAAAGAAGCTATTATCGCAAAAAGAGGCGAATATCCCCAGCTATCATAAAGAATCTCGTCTTTGGACCAAAAACAAGCAAGAGGTGGAATACCACAAAGAGAAAGTGTACCTAACAAAAAGGAAGTTTTTGTAATTGGTAAATATTTTGTTAAACCCCCCATAAGAGCCATATTCTGGCTTTTTTCTGGCGAATATCCAATACAGGTTTCCATTGAATGAATAATGGATCCAGAACCTAAAAATAATAATGCTTTCGAATAGGCATGGGTGATCAAATGAAATAAAGCCACTCGATAAGATCCCATACCTAAAGCTAACATAGTATAACCCAATTGAGATATTGTAGAATAGGCTAAACTTCTCTTAATGTCTCTTTGAGCAAGAGCCAAAGTAGCCCCTAATAGTAATGTTATCATACCTATTAAAGAAATAAAATTCATTACGTAGGGTATAGATGTAAAAAGAGGAATAAGTCGAGCTACAAGAAAAATTCCTGCTGCTACCATAGTAGCAGCATGGATAAGAGCTGATATAGGAGTAGGCCCTTCCATGGCATCAGGTAACCATACATGAAGGGGAAATTGTGCCGATTTAGCAACTGCACCAACGAATAATAGGGAGGCAAAGAAAGTAAGAAATAAAGAATTGAACCCATCATTATCAATCAAATTTTTGGTTATTTCGAACAAATTTCGAAAGTCAAAACTACCCGTTATAAAATAAAAACCCAAGATTCCTAATAATAAACCAAAGTCCCCTACGCGATTAGTTACAAAGGCTTTTTGACAAGCACTTGCCGCAATAGGTCGTGTGAACCAAAAACCTATTAATAGAAAGGAACACATTCCAACCAATTCCCAAAAAAAATAAATTTGTATCAAATTAGAACTAGTTACTAATCCCAACATAGAAGCATTAGACAAACTCATATAAGCAAAAAATCTCAAATATCCTTGATCATGAGACATATAATTGTCACTATAAATAAGAACCATTATCCCAACAGTAGTAATTAATAATAACATAATGGAAGTAAGCGGATCTATCAAATAGCCAAATTCTAAGGAAAAATCATTATGGATAGTCCAGGACCATACATATTGATGAGCAATACTTACGTTTATTTGATAAATAGCCAGATCCGCTGAAAAAATCATAATGATACTGAGTAATAAAACACTAGGAAAAACCCACATACGGCGAAGGCTTTTTGTCGCGGTCGGAAAAAGGAGAAGTCCCACTCCTATAGCAATAGGAACTGGGAGTGGAACAAAAGGTATGATCCATGCATATTGATATGTATGTTCCATAAAAAAAGAAAACTTTTTGTATTTTTTTTTTATTATTTAATTGTTTCCGATTCACCAGTTCTTATCTCTTGGGAAAAAAGCAAAAAACAAAAAAGAATTGAATAAAGAAAATGACGATTTAAAATAAATTAAATAGAAATCAAATCGCATATAACTGAAAAAAAAAAAGAAAACAAATAAATTATGAAAAATATTATTTATTATCAAGTCAAGTATCACTCAACCAATTAATATAACAACTAACAACTAACTCATTGACTCGTTCTAATTTGAAAATGGAAATTTTTACAATAGCGTTTTTTATTTTTCAAGCAGGTAGGTTTCATGAAATTTTTTGATCTATTTTTTATTAATTTAATATAACACGACGAAACTATCTGGAGATACTCAATCAAATCCCTTTTATTATTAAATTAATAAGAATAAGCAATTAAATTGCTATATCTATAGCAGCAAGAAATGGAGATCGTCGAAATAAATCTTAATGCGAAGAGAAGATAAGATATATTAAATAGTAACAAAGAAAAATGATTCTTTACTTTTGATCTTGTATGTACGGATATTTTATCTAATACAGTAAAAAATCTCTATTTTGATCAATAGAAGTCTTACCCAGTTAACTATAATATAGTAAATAACCTCTTTATTTTTTTCTGTTTTCATTTTTAATGAGGGTTCCAAAAAAACGTATTCGTAAAAATATTTGTAAATTCAAAAAGGTGCTGGGCGACAGTAAAAGAATTTGCTTTTGCAAGATATCTTTTTTCCGGGAATTTTCAATTTTTTTTTTTTTGCGACTAATCGAAAAAAGTAATGTAGTAAAGCATTGAACTATTCTAAATTGAATGCAGACGAATCGTTCAATTTGCTAATTTCATTTAGTAAATTAGTAAAATAATAGGAAGTATTCCCATCAATTCATATTATCTTTCTTTATTTATTGGGGTAAATGGCTACTCAGGATTCTGTATATATTCTTTATATTAATTATATACATAAAATATATATATATTCTATAATCTATTTACCGAATATTGCAATAACCAGAATAAATGATTATTTTTACTTAATACTTAAGTAAAATTGAGTTCAAGGTATAACGTTTTTCTCTTTCGTTTTTTTTTTTTTTGTAAGTTTTTGTGGGATAGGGATTAGAATCTTTCCCATCTATTCACTTTTTCAAATGAAAATAATACAAAAAACTAAAAAAAGTCTTCTTTTTTTAGTTTTAGGAAGGTTTTCATTTTTCATTTTAATATAGAATATATCTCGCATAAAGATAGATAAAAAATTCTCAAAAAATGAGAATTTGGTCACGATCTAGTTAAGACGGGTAAATTCTCGAAGAGCTTCCCTTTTAACTAGATAAAAAAAGCATTGGATTATGAAAACTTACACTATTTCACAACTAAAGATTCTTTTTTCTTTTTCTTTTATTGAATATGTTCAAATAGTTATTATTTTTTTATTTTTTTATTATAGTAAGTCTTTATTCATTTTTTTTTCTAAAGCTAAGGGATACTAATTCAATCCTGCCATCTCAACGATTGAATATTGAATATAGATGGGCTATTATGATTTCGAGCACGCCGCTATGGTGAAATTGGTAGACACGCTGCTCTTAGGAAGCAGTGCTAGAGCATCTCGGTTCGAGTCCGAGTGGCGGCATCTTCAAAAAGAACTAAAATAGATCCTATTCTATAATGAAAATGAATTGAATTCTTGAATTCCATATTTACTTTTAGGATTTTTATGATATTTTTGACTTTAGAACATATATTAACTCACGTCTCTTTTTCGATTGTTTCAATTGTAACTACTATTTATTTGATGACCTTATTAGTCCACGAAATTGTTGGACTATATGATTCGTCAGAAAAAGGGATGAAAGCTTCTTTTTTGTGTATAACAGGATTTTTAGTGATTCGGTGGATTTATTCAGGTCATTTCCCCTTAAGTGATTTATATGAATCATTAATGTTCCTTTCGTGGAGTTTTTCCATGATTCATTTAGCTCCCTATTTTAGGAACCATAAAAATCATTTAAGTACAATAACCACGCCAAGTGCTATTTTTACCCAAGGGTTTGCTACTTCAGGTCTTTTAACTGAAATTCATCAATCCACAAAATTAGTACCCGCTCTCCAATCTCAGTGGTTAATGATGCACGTAAGTATGATGGTATTGAGCTACGCAGCTCTTCTATGCGGATCTTTATTATCAATGGCCCTTCTAGTAATTACATTTCGAAAAAACCTAGAGATTCTTGGTAAAATTCATTATTTATTAACGGGGCCATTTTATTCTGGCGAGACCAAATACATGAATGAAATAAGCAATGTTGTGCGAAATCCTTTTTTTATTTCGTTTAGAAATTATCATAGGTATCAATTCATTCATCAATTGGATTTTTGGGGTTGTCGTATCATTAGTCTAGGTTTTCTCTTTTTAACCATCGGTATCCTTTCCGGAGCAGTGTGGGCTAATGAAGCGTGGGGGTCATATTGGAATTGGGATCCCAAGGAAACTTGGGCATTTATTACTTGGGCTATATTTGGGATTTATTTACATACTCGAACAAATAAGAATTTGCAAGGCATAAACTCTGCAATTGTGGCTTCTACGGGATTTCTTATAATTTGGATATGCTATTTCGGGATAAATCTATTAGGAATAGGACTACATAGTTATGGTTCATTCACATTAACTTCTAATTGAAGAAGGATCCTTAGAAATCGAATACAGGGACAGGGGGATAGCGTATATAACAAAAGTTTGTAAGAGTTTTTGTTTGAGAACCATAAAGTTTTTTATGGTTCTCAAACAAAAACTCCAAACGTATCTAATTCAATCAAGTTTTTTTTACTTGATAGATATCTTATTATATTATTCTTTTTATTTTTTTGATAAAAACCAAAGTATCTATAAAAAAAAATAATTAGATAAAATAATTTCTACCTTGTCAACTGATAGGGAAAAAACGAAATCTGGATAAATACCAATACCAATTATTGGTAAAAGTATACAAATCGAAACAAAAAGTTCTCGCGGTCCGGAATCAAAAAAATGAGAGTTTGGGGCATGAAATTGTTTGTATCCATAGAAAATCTGACGTAACATAGATAATGAATAGATAGGAGTTAATATCATTCCAATTGCCGTTAGAAATGTAATGGGTATTTTTGAAATGAAAAAATATTTTTGGCTAGTTATTATTCCAAAAAATACTACCAATTCCGCAAAAAAACCGCTCATTCCTGGCAATGCAAGAGAAGCCATTGAGAAACTACTAAATAATGTAAATATTTTTGGCATTGGGATAGCTATTCCTCCCATTTTGTCGAGAGAAACAAGACGTATTCTATCATAACTCGTTCCTGCCAAGAAAAAAAGCGCAGCGCCAATAAATCCATGAGAGATCATTTGTAAAATAGCCCCATTGAGTCCCGCATCTGTTATGGAACTAATTCCTATAATTGTGAAACCCATATGAGATACGGAAGAATAAGCAATTCTCTTTTTTAAATTATGTTGACCAGGAGATGTTGAAGCTGCATAGATTATTTGAATTGTCCCTATTATCATCAACCCGGGAGAAAATAGAGAATGAGCGTGGGGTAATAATTCCATATTGATACGAACTAATCCATATGCTCCCATTTTTAATAGGATTCCGGCTAAAAGCATACATGTACTATAATGTGCTTCTCCGTGGGTATCCGGTAACCATGTATGTAGGGGTATGATTGGAAGTTTTACAGCATAAGCAATAAAAAATCCAAGATATAATAGTATTTCCAATACTACAGGATATGATTGATTAGCTAATGTTTCAAACTGTAATGTCGGTTCATTAGAAGCATATAAACTCATACCCAGAACTCCGATTAAGAGAAAAATAGAACCCCCCGCAGTATACAAAATAAACTTTGTAGCTGAGTACAAACGTTTCTTCCCGCCCCACATAGAAAGAAGTAGGTAGACAGGAATTAATTCCAACTCCCACATAATGAAAAAAAGTAAAAGATCTCGAGAGGAAAATGATCCTATTTGACCGCTATACATTGCTAACATTAGAAAATGGAACAATCGTGAATCTCGAGTAACCGGCCAAGCCGCTAAAGTAGCTAGAGTAGTAATAAATCCCGTCAGTAAAATGGGTCCGATGGAAAGTCCATCGATTCCGAGTCTCCAGTGAAAATCAAAAATATTTATCCATTTATAATCCTCTTCCAATTGGATTAATGGATCGTCCAATTGAAAATGATAACAGAATGCATAGGTGGTTAGAAGGAGTTCTAATAGACAAATACAAATAGTATACCACCTAATTACCTTATTTCCTCTATGAGGGAAAAAGAAAATGAGAGAGCCCGCGAATATCGGCAAAACAACAATTATTGTTAACCAAGGAAAAGAATTCGTGGTAAAGACAAGATACACTTTGGACAGAAAAACCCATACTCGAAAAATACATAATTAGATATATATAATATCGAGTATGGGTTTTTGTCGGTAAAGAAAAATAAAAAGAGTGCAAGTAGAATTTTTTGCAAGGTATCAATAAGCTAGACCCATGCTGCGAGTTGTCTCATGCCATAAATAAACCCGTACACTCAGGAAATCCGTTGGACAGGCGGATTCACACCTTTTACAACCCACGCAGTCTTCTGTTCTTGGAGCAGAAGCAATTTGTTTAGCTTTGCATCCGTCCCAAGGTATCATTTCTAATACATCTGTGGGGCAAGCTCGTACACATTGGGTACACCCTATGCATGTATCATAAATCTTTACTGAATGTGACATTGGATCTATCCATTTTTTGAACATCATAAATTTTCGATCTAGTTCTAGTAAAATAACTTAGTATTAGTAAATGAAATACATTTAAACACCAGATGAATCAACGATTTCCATTTACTAGAATGAGTTTGTAATCAATCTACTTCTGTATCTGCTCATGAGAGAGGACCAAGATACTTCGCCTTCTTAGATTTTCAAAAATAGCGTCTATTCTTTTCTTTATCTATATGCCTACGATTACTGCTATTTATTTAACAAATTTGATTGATTGATACGAGTTGATTTTCTATTACGATGAATTGACGAAACAATAGCTAATCCAATAGCCGCTTCAGCGGCTGCAATAGCTATAACAAAAATCGAGAAAATGTCTCCTTTTAATTGACGACTATCAAAAAAATCAGAAAATGTTATGAAATTCAAATTCACTGCATTCAGTATAAGCTCAAGACACATAAGCGCTCTAATCATATTTCGACTTGTAATCAATCCATAGATACCCATAGATAATAAATAGGCGCTCAAAACAAGTATATGTTCGAGCATCATTGAACTACCCCGCACCAATTCAATCTTGATTCATTTCAATATGAACAATAATGTAACTGATAGAGTATACCAAGTATGTAATGAAAATATTGGTAATAGACCTAACTAAAACATTTCCATTTTATACATGAACAAGCTAAAAGAAGCATTAAAATAAAAAAGAAAAGAAAGGAAATCCTTAGTTTTTTTTTATGAGTATTTATTACTGACGAGTTATAGCAATTGCGCCTATCAAGGCAACTAAAAGAATTATAGAAATAAGTTCAAATGGAAGAAAAAAATCCGTTGATAAATGAATCCCAATTTGTTGACCATTATTTATCAAATCCTGTTCTAGAATTTGGTTTGATCTTGTGGTCCAAATAATTCCGTACCATGATGTATCTGAAATAGTAGTAATTAGTGAAAAAAAAAGACTTGTACAAACTAGTGAAGTGATCCCATCCCCCGCAGTCCAAAGGTGGGCATCATTGGAATATTCTGAACGATTCATGAACATCACAGCAAAAACGATTAGGACATTTATGGCTCCCACGTAAATAAGTAGCTGTGCCGCAGCTAGAAAATAGGAATTCGAAAGAATATGGAATAAGGATATACAAACAAGCACCAATCCCAACGAAAAGGCAGAATAAATAGGATTGGTAAGTAATACTACTCCTAGACCACCGACTATAAGACCCAACCCTAAAAATACTAAGAGAAAATCATGTATTGGCGCAGGTAAATCCATTTTTTATTTTATGTAAATATGTAAAATTAAGAGAGAAATTCAGCCGAAATCCTTCATGACCTTATTGACCCGACCGAGAAAAAAGACATTATCCTATTTTTTAATACGTTTCTAGTTTCTAATTGAATGAAATCCTTTTATAGGGTGTTAGTTGATGTAGATACACTTAGTCATTTTACTTGCATCTGCTTTTTCTATACGAAAAAAAATGCAATTTCATTTATAGATTTCGAAAGCCTCATATATTTTAGAATTTTTAACACAAAGCAAGCCCCGATTCTTAACAATCTTAGGATTCTTAGGTTTAGGTATTGATTAAGCAAACTTCGCTTCCTCAAGTTCAATCAAAACCAAATTTGACTAATCTAATTAAGTAATTGTTATTGAATGAACAGAATTACCCACGCTTTTTGTTATTGGAATCGAATTCATAATTGTTTGAATTGTGTAATCTCCAATTATTGACATTGGTAATCGACCCAAAGCAATTTGATTATAATTTAATTCGTGACGATCATAAGTAGAAAGCTCATATTCTTCAGTCATTGATAAACAGTTTGTTGGACAATACTCGACGCAGTTACCACAAAATATACATATTCCAAAATCAATACTGTAATTAAGCAATCGTTTCTTTCGAATATTCGTTTCCAATTTCCAATCAACAACAGGTAGATCTATAGGGCATACACGAACACATACTTCACAAGCAATACATTTATCAAATTCAAAATGTATTCGACCACGAAAACGCTCCGATGTGATGAATTTTTGATAAGGATAGTGAATAGTTACCGGCAAACGATTCGCATGAGATAGGGTAATCAAAAAACTTTGGCCAATATACCTCGTAGCTCGTACTGTTTGTTGACCATAATTCATGAACCCAGTTACCATAGGGAGCATATCGTGAATATCTCTGAATAAATTTCATGTTTCTTTCTATTGGTTGAGAGAAGTTATGAAGCTATACTATCATATCCTAAAAATCCCATGCTATGCCTTTCCATTATAATGAAAGGAGTTGGAACGAAGTTGTTAATAAAAAATTCCCCAAAGAAATAGGTAAAAGAAATTTCCACCCAAGATTCAATAGTTGGTCCATTCTCAGCCTAGGTAAAGTCCATCTTGTTGTGATAGGAATGAACAGGAACAAAAAAGCTTTAGCTAATGTAATAAAAATACCTATTGTCGTTCCAAAGACTCTACACACTTCATTATTTCCGAAAAGCTCAGGAATGAGTATGTACGGAATAGAAAAATTCCAACCACCCAAGTAAAGAACTGTTACAAATAATGAAGAAACTAGTAGGTTTAGATAGGAAGCAAGGTAAAATAAAGCAAATGGAATACCCGAATATTCGGTTTGATAACCCGCAACTAGTTCTTCCTCTGCTTCCGGTAAATCAAAAGGTAATCTCTCACATTCCGCTAGGGAAGAAATTAGAAAAACCATAAACCCTATAGGTTGACGCCACAGATTCCACCCCCAAAAACCATATTTTGATTGCGCCTCAACTATATCAACTGTACTTGAACTGTTAGATAATTCTAGTCGATGGTAACATCACTCTTCCCGTCGCTATTGCAAAAACGTACATGAAACTTCAACTTCATACGGCTCCTCGATGGCCACAAATAAATATAAGGACCTCTTTGATGGTATCTCACTATGTTTGTTGTTTGTAGAGTAGGTCGAGTAACGATACATCGTAAAGTCCAAAATTAGACCAATGCAATCCTGTCTGCTATAAAAAAGTGCTTATGAATTGATCTTATCCTTTAGAATAGAATTTCAACTTTATTTAGTAAAAACTTCATCCTTAAATAAACTACTTATGACTATTTGTATTCATACCCCTTTCCATTACGAAAAAAAAAAAAGACACTCTATTAGTTATTAGTTCATGAATTGTGATAAGAGTTATATGTGTATTAATTATTAATATGGATAAAGAAATAAAGAATAAGAGTTCCGTTTTTTTTCTTTCGTTCCTCTTCTTCTTTCTCATAAAAAAAAAAAAAAAAAAGAATCTAAAAGAAAATAAAGGATTACTTCGTTCCTGATAGGAATTTCTTGAATCAGTGGATAGGAGCATACTCTGGATCGGGATCATGGGGAAGTACTACTTGATCGTTTCTACTAACTTAAAGCCCCTATTAGGATTCCTTTTATACGGAAATATCCGTCCCTCGGGATACTCTATATTACTAATCTTTTGTGTACCTTAGTATTCCTAACCGTCCACTAATTTTTGCCCAACCCCCCCATAGTATAGTAATACAAAGATATAGTAAAAAGTAAAAACTCCCTATAGGTTGATCTTTTGTATCCGCTTCAAAACCATGATGACTAATCCACCAATCTTTGGGAAACAGTTTCTAGTTTCTACTGCTTATCTTTACTTTCACTTAACTCTTGTACCTAGGGAATGAGACTCAATTTTTTACTGCCAATTTTTAAGCTGTTTTGTTTCACTCATATAACTATCTGTATTTCATTTAGTTCATCGCCCCAACTGATGAATATCCTAACGAATCGCACGTAGAGAGATTGATAATACACATGGAGTTAATGGTATTTCATAACTAATTGATTGAGCAGCGGCTCGTAGACCACCTAAAAAGGAATATTTATTATTTGATCCATACCCTGACATTAGAAGTCCAATAGGAGCAATACTTGAAATTGCAATCCATAAAAAAACACCTATACTCAGATCGGCTAGAACAAGGCGATAGCCAAAAGGAATTACGGAATAACTTAATAAGATTGATATGACCGCGATAGACGGCCCAAGACTGAATAAAAGAATATCCCCTCTAGATGGGAGAAGATCCTCTTTGAAAATGAGTTTGGTCCCATCTGCTAAAGCTTGAAGAATTCCAAAAGGACCGGCATACTCGGGTCCAATACGTTGTTGTATTCCTGCAGATATTTGTCGTTCTAACCACACAATTACTAGTACCCCTATGACGATTCCCGATAAAGGAGTAAAAATAGGAACAAGCAAGCATATGAGTCCGTAAAACTCTTTTAATGATTCCGATCTGGAAAAGGAATTGATAGCTTGTTGTACTTTTGTCGTATCCATTATCATTTCAACGGTCAACTTCTCCCATAATGATATCTATACTACCTAGTATTGTCATAATATCAGCCAATTTCATTCTTTTAACTAGCTGAGGAAGAATTTGCAAATTGATAAAACCTGGTGGACGAATTTTCCATCTCCAGGGAAAAACACTCTGATCCCCTATTAGAAAAATTCCCAACTCCCCTTTAGGGGCTTCTACTCTCACATAAAGTTCTTGTTTTGACAATTCAAAAGTGGGCGAAGGTTTTTTACTAATAAATCGATAATCAAAATCATTCAATTCGAAATCCCTTGCACTATCAAAGCGGCGTACTTCTAAATTTTCATAAGGACCCCCCGGGATTTGTTCCAGAGCTTGTTGAATAATTTTGATAGATTCTTTCATTTCACTGATTCGGACTAAATAACGCGCTAAAGAATCGCCTTCTTTTTGCCATTGCACTTCCCAATCAAATTCGTCATAAGACTCATAATGATCAACTTTACGAAGATCCCATGGCATTCCGGAAGCTCGTAGCATGGGTCCGGATAAGCCCCAATTTATTGCTTCCTCTCCGCTAATAAAGCCCACCCCTTCAACTCTTTCCAAAAAAATAGGATTCCGTGCAATAAGTTTTTGATATTCAGTAACCCCTGTTACAAAATAATCACAGAAATCCAAACATTTATCTATCCATCCATGAGGTAGATCAGCAGCTACTCCTCCAATACGGAAATAATTATGCATCATTCGCATACCCGTGGCAGCTTCAAATAGATCATATATAAGTTCTCTCTCTCTGAAAATATAGAAAAAAGGAGTCTGCGCACCGATATCCGCCATAAAAGGGCCAAGCCATAACAAATGAGAAGCTATGCGACTCAGTTCCAGCATAATGACTCTAATATAGCTGGCTCTTTTAGGTACTTGAATATTTCCTAATTGTTCTGGTGCATTTACTGTTATTGCTTCTGTAAACATAGTAGCTAAATAATCCCAACGTGTTACATAAGGCAGATATTGTATAATTGTTCGATTTTCTGCAATTTTTTCCATTCCTCTGTGTAAATAACCCAATACAGGTTCACAGTCAATAACAGCCTCACCATCTAGAGTAACGATGAGTCGAAGAACACCATGCATTGATGGGTGTTGAGGACCCATATTGACTATCATGAGATCTTTTCTTGTAGTTGGTACAGTCATATATTTTTTCTCCGATTCCTTATTCCGTGAATTGCTGCAAACGAATTTCAAAATGAATTGAGGTGGGTTTTTATCTCCCGAATATCAAATTTACTAATTAATTCTTTATAACGTACTCTATTTTTCTTTGACAAATAAGATAGTAGCCGTTGACGTTTTCCTAGAATTTGACGTAAACCTCTCTGAGATAAATAATCTTTTCTGTGCAATTCTAAATGTGAAGTAAGTCTCCTTATCTTATTGGTGAAACTAAATATTTGAAATTCAACAGACCCCTTTTTTTCTTCTTGCGAAATAGAAATAACTGAGATAAATGAATTTTTTACCATAAAAAGAATTCTTCTCACTCCCGCTTTTTTTTTTTTACAAATTGACAAATCTGGGTTTTACCGATCACTAATAATAATACATTTGCGTTTGTTATACACCAAAAGTTCATTTGAATTTTTTTAGATACTTGCTTTTTTTTATCAAATTCGATTACTCAATCCACTTTTCCTTTTTTCGGATATGAATACAAAAACGGGTATGGCTGATCGACTTTGCACTCAAAAAAGAGAAGCAGTTGGACTTAAGATTAAGAAGAGCCTGCCGATTCATTATCCTATCCGAAATGAATTAAGAATCGGCAGGCTCTTCTTAATTCATTTCGGATAGGATAATGTCGTTAAATCCGTATTATTTATGTACCAGAATCTAATATAACATAACACTTTTGTCTATCTCCTTGCCTTCATATACCATATAAGATATGGCATGTGATTCATAAAAAATGGACCATCAAGTAATTCTCAATTGTGGATACATACGGATTCTTGACATACTGAAACGACTACCATTATTGGTATCAAACCAATAGCGATTCATACAAGCTAAATCTTCTAATCGATAATTGGGCCAAAGAAATAATTTAAACTTCATAAATTTCTTTGCATTTATATCAAAACTTTTACCTTTATCCAAAACTTGAAGACAGTTACTTGTACTTGCTTTGTTACCCTTACAAAATGCTAGATCTCTATCCACAACATTTCCATCTCCCGAATTTAAACAAAGTCGAATTCTTAACTCTCTACGACGTCTAGGAGATAAAATATTTTCAATAACAAGTAAATCATTATGATTTTTTTCTCTATTCCCGAGCAACTTTTTGTGTCGAGGAATGGGTTTATAAAAACCCTTCTTATCAACATCAACATTTTTTTTTTCTTGGCTTTTTTGATAACTTTTCATTTTGTGCTTATTTTTAAGTACATGTAAAACCGTTATTGTTTGATACATAATAGATTGCCCATCCCATTTTATTGATAACTTAGCCGGTTCAATAAACAAATATCCCTTTTTTACTAACTCGGCAATAGGTTGAGTATTTGTCAATGGGATTAGCTCTACCCTCAGGTCCTCTCTTTTGATCGAAATTAGAGTAATTTCCGTTGGATTTTGTAGTCTAACCAGTAGAGAAATTACTTTTATATTATCGTATAGTACATTATTCGAATACAAAGGTGAAGGTTCGTCTAATTTTGCTTGAAAAACAGAATTTTTTTTTAGTAAAAGATCTAATTCTGATGTTTTCTTCTTCTTAGGTTCCTTGTCATTTTTGTTAGAATCTTCTTTCAAATCTTTTTGTTGGTTTGAGCCATCTGAGCCAATATTTCCCTGGACTGACTTTTTATTTTCTTCTTTCTTTTTAGTTTCTAATTCAGAATCCTTTTTTTCAATAGCGTTCTCATCTCCATCAAAATTGAAAAGAAGCGAATTGATTGGTATGCTCCATGGTTGAATCTTATATGTATCATAAAGTGACACAAATTCTGGGGGTAAAAACGAGAGTTTCAGAGTGGATGTCTTAGATATCGGATCCATTTTTATTCTTTCTTCATTCATTCCCATCCAGTCAAAAATGTTTTTTGTTCGATTGGCCGCGTTAAGTTGTTTATCAATCGCGAGAGGAAAAGTCTTTTTCTTATCTTTCTTATCTTCTTTATCAATTTTTGGATAAATATTACGTTTTTTAATATTTTTAAGAATGTTGACCTCAATATCCAGATCGAGCCAGAACTCTATATCCTCCATTTTTGTTTTAAGAGAAAAATCAAAAATTCTCCAATCAAAATATTTTCTCTCCCGATTTCTATGCCTATTGTAGTCTTCTCTTTTTTTTAGAGAACCAGTACCAACTACATCCTCCGACAGATCATATAATTCAAGAGAATATTTCTTGTTTTTATAATTAAAGAGAAGCTCGTTGCCCTCATTTACTTGTAATGGTGATCTAGAAATATATGAACCCTTCTTATCTTCATAATGAATATATTTATGTGATAAACGATCATATTTGTAATTTTTCAATTTTTTATTTAGTACAGGAGCCTTCGCATAATTCTTGTTTTTTTCGTTCTCATAATGAATTAATTGGTCTTTTTTCTGTTTATAAAAATCCAGATTTTGAGAGTTTTTAGTTTGAACCATAGAGCTCTTCTGGATTCTATTTCGCCATTTTTGCGTTTGCGCTACTAGTCGAGACCATTGAGGTTTTGATAAATTGTACTGATAGTGATAACGTCCCCTTAACCAATTTTTCCATTCATTTATTCTCATATTGTGGATTTTCTTATGCCCTGATTTCGAATGAGATATTCCTTGTCTTCTAAAGGAATCTTTTATTTGATCCTTAAGAAAAAGAAGTGTTCCCTGATCCTGATATTGAAGTACAGATTTCCAGTGATACTTGTTAATAATTTGAGTTTGTGATAATTTGTAAAATACGTATGCCTGTGACAAAGAGGCGAGATCGCAAAAAGAATATTCATTATTATTACTACTATTAGAAATAGAAAGTGATTCTTTTATAGTCGAAATAAAACGCATTTTTTTTTGATTTGGTTCATCATTAGGACTGTATTTAACAAAAGTGTTCTTATTTGATTCAAGAAAAACTTTGACATTGATTCTCATACTATTAATGATATATAAAGGGATCTCTATGTATATCCTTTCAATAAACAATTTTACGAAATAGTGCCATTTGCGTATTAATCGGGTATTCCTTCTTTTGAATATTTGCAAAATACCTTTCTGCGGCTCTAATTTCTTATCATCATAACTTGGTTTCTTAGAATTCATTTCGATATCTGGAATTCTAATTATTTTTATAGTTTCTGTTGTGATTGTTTTAATTTGATCTTTGATTGCATTTGTACTATCAGCCATATCAGGTATTTTTTTTGATGTTAGGGAATCATTTATCCAATCCATGGATCTAACTTGATCGAGCGATTCAGTAATAGGATTATTACTTACTATATCATTATCATTTTTTCTATTTATACTTAATTCCCCCCACTCAGATACTGGAATTGTCTTTACTTTTCTAAGTTCTTGGATTTTTCTTTTGATAAATCCAATTATTTTGAAAATCCAACGTATTTGTTTTTTTAAAACCTTTCTAAACCTTTTTGTTCTTTGCTTTAAAATTCTTAGAGCTAGAAAACCTTCCTTTTTCACTTTTTTGAGGTTTGTATCAATTTCTTTCCAAATAGGTTTAAAAAAGGAGGGTTTTTCTCGGTAAGGGCCAAAGGGTCCTTCGGCTTCCATTCCGAAAGGTGTTAAAAAACAAAAATTCCCTTTTTTACCTTTTCCTTTCTTTTTCACCCTTTTTCCTTTCTTTTTCATTGGATCTTTATGATTAGATTCTACTTGAGGTTTGTGCCAAGGTTTTAGATCGAAAGGAAATAGGATCTTTATCTGAATACCATCGTCTAACCAATTTTGGGGGAATTCATTTTCTGATAATGGAATCCCTTCATAAGTACATTTAACATGCATTTCTTTACTCCACGCTTTCCAATCCTCGCGCCACTCGGGACATTGAAATAATAGCATACGGCCAATATTTTTGGCTATTATCAACGAGGGCAGTATTATATATTTTCTAAGAAATGATAGGGTTACTAAAAGCACACCCCTTAGTCGTTGAGCCTCATAAAGTTCGAAAAAGTCTGCCACCTTCTTCTCCTCCACCTCTTCCCTCGGATCTTTTTGCTCTGCTTGCTCCAGCCTTTTTTTCTTTTTTTCTTCTGTATCTTTAGAATGCGAATGAAAAGTTTTGAATTCCACGCATTTACCCACCAAATTTCTGATTCTGAAAAGCAAACTCTGCATTTCGAGGATATCAAAAGAAAAAAAAAAAAACAATTTTCTGTCTTCTTGGCCCAAAAAAAGCGGGGAACGCACATATGGGTGAAACAGTGGAAAAATAGAAATTTTGCGTCGTTGAGCTCGCATGGATCCTTTAATTAAATCGCGATCAAAATCTGGTTCTTCTAGATAGGAAAGCAAAGCAATTTCTTCCGGTTCCTCCTCCTCCTTCTTATCTTCCTTATCCTTAATAGTATTCTTAGGATTTTCAATAGTCCGAGCATTCTTGGCAGTCTTATCTGTCTTATCTTCTTCAGTAGGAGTCTTAATATTCTCGGCAGTCTTATCTGTCTTATCTTCGTCAGTAGTAGTCTTAGGATTTTCGATAGTCCGAGCATTCTCGGCAGTTTTATCTGTCTTATCTTCGTCAGTAGTAGTCTTAGTATTTTTTTCGATAGTCCTAGCATTCGCACCAGTCTCCGTCTCTTTCTCAGTCTCGTTCTCAGTCTCGTTCTCAGTCTCTTTCTCAGTATAAATGACTACGCGTCTTACTTCTGGTGAACAAATATCATAAGCCTGATTTTCCTCTTCTTCATTGTCTTTTGGCTCGTTTTCCAAATCCCCCCAATCCACGTTCAATTTGTATGACCATCGAGGAACCTTTTTTTCGATTTCAAAGTTTTCGATTGCAATTTCAAGGTTTTCAATTTCATCATTTTCGATTTCATCATTTTCGTTTAAATTCAAAGCCGTATTAGGCCTTGGTTCCCCTGCAAATTCACTTCGAATTTCTCGATCTTCATCTTCAAATGCACTTTGATATTCTTTATCTTCGTCTTCAAATGCACTTAATGCACTTTGATATTGATATTCTTTTTGTTGTTGATCTTCACTTTTTTTGTTTTCTTGATCTTCAAATTCTCGGAAATCATTAGGAAGGATATCTTGAAGCTTAAGCTTATTCCACATGCTTGTTAGGGAATCTTCTATCGGGTTGTTTAAAGGATTGTTGATGCTTGAGTCCAAATCGAAATTTCTAATTGTTCCACGGTGGGGTCCGCTCAAAAAAGGATCATACACTTTTGGTAAGCAGTTTTGCTCAGTCCCATCATTGTACAATCTAGTCCTTTTTTCAAGTACATCATCAAGAGAACCCTTGTCTAGAGCTTCAATTCGCTTGATAAATTCGTTGCTTAGGCTCTTTCTTTTTTGTTCGTTGGTAGAAACCCAACGATT